TGGTACTGCATGGTTCCACTCTGCAAGAACTCCGAATCATTCTCTTGAAGCTCATTCTCTTCATCATAAATGATCCGCTTGCCCCGAAATGACCTGGCCCAATAGGGAAATCCCAATTCATTGGGCCTTTCGATACAATAAAATAGAAAGCCCCAAGGGCGCCATATTCTAGGAGCCCAAACTATGTGATTGAATAAATCCTCTTCTATCTGTTGCGGGTCGAGGGCTCCTTCTACTTCCCCTTCTTCAAACTCCGATTCGTATTTTTCATAGATAAATCTATGATCAACGATAGAACAAGATCCATTTTGCATCATATCTAAAGGATTCCTTGGTTCGGGCCGAAGAAGCAATGTCACTCGATCATTATCAAACTGACTGCAATCTTTTTCTGTCCGTGAGGATCCCCCCAGAGCACCTTCTACTTCTAATAGGCCATGAACTAGATCAGAAGCATTCTCAACGAGTCCATAAGAAGTGATCCCATTTTTTTCATCGGGTCCGGGTAGAGACCAAAGGTCTTGGGCGACCGATCCGGCAGAACAACTCAAAAGATAAAGAAGTATCGTTAATTTCTTCATGCTCGTTCCAAGTTCGAAGTACCATTTGTACAAATAAGAATCCCTTTCGTTACATGATTTCTTCTTCATATAGATAGATATAGGATCTATGGGGCAATTACTTAGAAGTACATTTTGTGCAACAGCCCTTCCTATCTGATAGAAGAGGATCTCATGATCCTGAACCGATCTTACCTGAGATCGCAAATCCCAAGTTTGTCTATGAAGAGCGGATCTAATTGTATTAGTGTCTATAATTGATTTCTTCTGTGTAATACTAATCGCTAAGGCCTCATTGGTAAGTGCTACAAGATCTCGTGCATTGGAACCCATCGTTATGGACCCGAATTCATTAGTATGGAACATTTTCTTTTCCAAGTGAAATCCCTTAGTATATGAAAGATTGAAAAAGTGCTTTCGTTGTTGTGGAATAAGAAGCCTTCGTATCTTAATGCATGTATTTAATTTATTCGGAACTATTAGAGCGGGATCCACTTTTGGGGGAATATGAGTCGAAGCAATAACAAGAATATTTCTAGTGGAACATCTTTCACAATCCCTGGATAGATAGTTCACTAATAGACCGAGGGATAAGTAATTCGACTCATTCACATCCAGATCATGAATGTTTGGAATCCATATTATGCAAGGAGACATTGCTTTTGCTAATTCGAATTGAAGGGTGAGAGAAAATCGGTCTATTTCCGGCATCATATCCATAGTTAGCGCATTCATCAGAGTTAGCAGCTCCGTATCGAGGTCAAGATCGATATCGTCACTAGCATCAATCTCGTCACTATCATCAATATTGTCACTATCATCAATATCGATATCATCCATAAGAAACCCTTTAGGCTTGTTATCCAGGAACTTGTTCAGAAATACCAAAGGAACATAGGAGTTTGTCACTAGGTATTTGACCAAATAGGAGCGTCCAGTTCCTATAGAACCTATCACTAAAATACCCCTAGAGGGGGATAGGGCTAAGCGGAGCGAAAAGGGTTTTTCATGAGACGGGAAATGAAAACTATTAGCCCCACACGAGGTTTGTGAATAAGTGATTGTCTGATAATGAGCAAGGAATATCCGTCTTTCTGCTAAACAGGATGTATTGAACTCATAATTCATTAGACACTTTTTATGAATGTCAACTAAATATCGTAAGTAAATTGCTCCCGGGTGTTCAATCATTTGATAACCAGAGTCGTTCTTTGATAAATGATCACTAGATAAATAATCACTATGAGTCAGACTCAATAGAATTTGATCAATCCCTTTTTCTGTCGTTAAGGTGGAGAACTGAACCAAAAATTCTCGTTCTTCATCATCAATTGAATCACTGTTCGCAACCCAGGATTCCATTTTATCATCAATCCAATCACTGTTCACGTTTTTTCTTTTTCTTATCAATGAATAGATCTCTTTACTTGTATGACTTAGATGTCTCGTATTTCTCGAAAAAGTGATTCGATTGGTGGGATTTGGTATGATACTTATGAGATCGATGAAATTGATATTCAAATATTTCTTCTTAGAACGGATTGATTTGACCCCATAAGCGGGATCACCACCCAATAGCATGTTGCCGCCAGAAACAGAACCCCGGATTTCTTCTAGAGAATCTCCTAATTGTTCCAGAGCAACTAGAAACCGATTCTTTAACCAGAAAGAATTCAGTTCAGATGTAGGATACCTATCCAGAAGTTTTCGCAACTCAATCATGTATGGTGGAATCATCAAAGATTTGACCTTTTCGAACTCTGTCTGTAACTCACTAGAGGCTCGGCAAACAAAGAGAAGATGTGTACGAACGAGATATCCAACAAGAAGAAGAAGGAAAAGGCTTGAATAGAGGAACTCATGAACATTTGGCAATCTCAGATGTGTCGATATCAATGGTGACTCATTATTTCGATGAATCATTTCTTCGAACATAAGAA